ATTACATTAATTATATTCATAAAAATTTTTATAAAATAATAAAAATCTCAAAATATTTAATTCTATTTTTTTCTTATTTCTTATATTTTTTTCTTATTTCTTATTAATTTAATAAAAAAATAAAGTAAAAGCGGGTAGCGGGAATCGAACCCGCATCGTTAGCTTGGAAGGCTAGGGGTTATAGTCGACGTTGATTCATCATTTTTAACGTCTCTAATTCAAAACTGAACGTGAAACTTTGGTTTCATTCGGCTCCTTTATGGAAGATGTATAAATTCCTATATTAAGACATGAACGAAAAAAAAAATTCCACCCATAACATCTATGTCAGCTTTTCTGTCTGAATGTATTCAGAACAACCCGCTTTCTAGACGATCCCTATAGAAAAGAGGGGGATTATATTATAACAACCTTTCTAGTTACTTCGTTCTCTATTTCTATGTGAGAGAATCCTTAGGAAAAGCATTTTGTTTCTACCGAGCTAAAAAAATTTGTCGATGTCTCTAGTAAACCAAAGTCATTGTTTAATAGCCATTTTGCTTCAATTTCCGTAATACAAATTCCAAATTAAAGATTTAGTTACGATTAGAAAGCCACTTTCTATCTTTATCCATGGATCCTTTACTTATACTTATTCAATTAGAAGTATTGATCTAATTAAAAAAAAAAATTATGTTTCGTAATCTCATAATCCAATTTTTCAATTTTTAATTGATTCTTGGATACAAATCACGAGAATGTATATTCTTCCTCGAATTTTTCATTGAGAGGTAAAGGATTAAATCCTTTTAAGAAATAAAGTTTTTGGTCGGAATGAAATATTAATCAAACCGAAAGACCCCTTAACTATATAAAGGATTATAGAACGAATCACACTTTTACCACTAAACTATACCCGCTACAATCCGATTATTGTATATAAATGAACCTTTTGTCGAACAAGAAAATGGGTCGTAATAAAAAGTTAAAAGAGTAAAAAGAAAGGATAGGATCATAAAATAATCATGAAAATTAGAGCGTTTACGTGTTGTATCAGAGAACCCAATGAGATTCGGAAAAGAGAATTCATTAAATTTCAATAACTAAAACTAAATAACAAGTGTTTTTTTGCCGGAGGTTTTTGACCTAGACGTCTCGACAAAACTACTTAAGCCATAACATACATGAAAATGTATTGTGCAAGAATCCACAGCTCCCTTTTTGTTATTTATTTACTTTACTAAAATAAAAGGAATAAAGAAAATAAAGAATAAATATAAAAAATTAAGATAAGAAACGACACTTTGATTCGATATCATTTGATTCTATATCATAGAAATCAAAAGAGTTTTTTTTTTCCAATCGTAATAACAAGCAAGTATTTTAGTTTTCAAATAAAAAAAAATGATTTATGATTCGTTGGAACAATAAATGGCGGGCCCGGCCTGGTCAGTACTTAGCCGGGCCGTGGAACTAAAAAGCACTCTCGGATGAAAAAAAAATATTATGAAGGGCTCTTTCAATCCTTATTTTTTATAATGTAACATAGTATTATCCTTTTTCAATTGGGAGGAGAGATGGCTGAGTGGACTAAAGCGTCGGATTGCTAATCCGTTGTACGAGTTTTTCGTACCGAGGGTTCGAATCCCTCTCTTTCCGTTTTTGTTGATGACTTGGTATTTTCTTTCGAATTTTTCGCGAGCTCTTTTTATTTTTAATAGTTAAAAATGTGTAATAGATAAAATCCTACTAAGAACATTTAAAAATCAAGCAAGGAAAACAAAAACCTTATCTTTTATTCTTCACGTCCAGGATTACGTCCTGGATCATTAGACAGGAATCCGAAAATAAAGAGAGAAACAAAGAATATCACTACCGTGTAAACAAATAGTTTGAGAGTAAGCATTACATAATCTCCAAGATTTTTTTTAGTAAAAAAGAGAATAGATTCTCCGTTTTTATACCGCATACCCTACTATTTTGATTTTTTATTTTGACACCAAGAAATAAAGTGGGGTGATCCAGATTTTTCGCGGTTGTACAAGAATTTCAATATTTGAATTGAGGGTGTAAGACTTATCTGATCTTATCAATTCTTTTCTTTGAATTTTTTTTTTTTTCAATAAATCATGAATTTGTCTAGACATTATTAAATTAAAGATATCATCGAAAACTTACAGCAGCTTGCCAAACAAAGGCTAAGAGAAAAAAAAACAGAGGTATTACTGGCATAACATCTACGATTGGATTTAAAAAAGCGTAGGCCTCGGGCAATTTGGCGACGAAAAAACTACTTGAATAAAGAGCAGAATTAAGACAGATACAGATCAAACTAAATATATTAAGCATAACAAACATTTTGTTCTTGAGGATAATTGTATTTTATTTATTTTGATTGAGTTATTAATAAATTGAGTTTTTTATTATTTTATTATTATAAATATGTTATTATTCATAGAAAAGAAAAATGAATAAAAAGAAAATAAGATAGACCAAAAAACTTTCTTTGATTTGAACTCACCCAATCAAAAATCCTTCAATTCTCAAATCAAAAGAGAATAGAATAAACCATACTTTCATACAATATCTTAATTGAATTATATGTAATGATCAATAAATTCTGTTTAATTCTACGTCTACATGTATAAAAATTCTAGTAATCTATTTTATAGATAATAGATATTTAGACTTGAGTTGACGAACAACCAGTACCAATATTAGTGTTTATTAGTGTCGACTAGAAATGGGGCGTGGCCAAGTGGTAAGGCAACGGGTTTTGGTCCCGCTATTCGGAGGTTCGAATCCTTCCGTCCCAGAACATACCTGACCCACGATCATTTTATTAATCTATAATTTTATTAATCTATAATAAAAAATAAAATATATATCTATATCATAATCTATATCATAATAAAATATATCAAAATAAAGATTGTCTTTTCGACCAGTCTTCCGTTTAAGAGTATAATATTGTTATAGAATGTGATTCTTATTTCTTTTTTTTTTTTTTTATTATTATTAATCATATCTTTTTCACAAATTTAATCGAGTTCAAATAACACGCATATGAAACGAAATTTTTATTTGTTAAATATTACTGATTTTACAATATGAAATACGAAAAAATAACAACCTAAATCTTCAATCTTTCCTTACATCAGTCTTTTTTTTTATTAATCATTGATGGTTTAATCCAATATGGATTTATCTTTCTCTTAATGATGATAAAAAGCGAATGGTACTTACTCTAAAACCTTATGCAAATAATGATATAGGGTAGGAAACTATTCAATCAATTAAATCTTTTTAATGATTTCTTATGAGTTCTTAGTACTCTAAGAAGTGTGAAATTGTTGAATTTATCCTATCACGTTACTTGAAGATAGAGATTCAAAATAACTTGTTTATTCGTGTTTATTTATTCATGTTATGTTAGTTATAATAAAAAAAAAATTATAAACAATGGGGTTAAATTGATTGAATTCTTGTTGAGACTTCGTCATACATTATCCATTCTTCATATAGAAGAAAAAAGTATAGATTATTATGTACCGACCGAACCGATGATTATTCACGATTCCATAATTGAATCAATTACATACTGGTTCCAAACTGAAGGAATGTTATGGTAAAACTTCGTTTAAAACGATGTGGCAGAAAGCAACGTGCGACTTGAAGGACATGATCAGCTGTGGATTCTTACATCCACCACTTTTTTATATTATATAGGAACGAAAGTGCTCTTGGCTCGACATCATTTGTTCTGTTCCACTGGAACCCTCATTTTTGAGAGTGTTGCCATGTAAATAGTACACGATGGAGCTCGAGTAGAACGTATTGATTAATTTCTCAAGGGCAAGAATCTAAGGTTAGTATCGATCAATAAATTGGAACAACTTCGTAAGTATATTTTAGATATATAAATCTAAAGGATCCAATTCGATAAAATTTAAAAGTTAATTTTGTTTGGAATTGGTAAAACTCTTTTGATCAAATCAAAAGTAAAGTGTATTACGTAGGAATCAACCATTCATATGATTCTTTGATAGAAAGAAATCACAAAAAATGGTATGTTGCTGCCGTTTTGAAACGATTTAAAGATCACCGAAGTAATGTCTAAACCCAATGATTCAAGGCAAAGATAAAGATCCTGGAACAAGGAAATACCGTTTTCAATTGTCTCAACAACCAGATCATATTTAAGAATCAAAATAGATTCTAAAGGAGACAGACAAAAAGGGTTAGAGACCACTCAATAAATTTAATACCTAAAAGGTTTCTTTTGAGTTATTTGAGAGTTATTCAACTTGAGTTATGAGGATACAAATAATTTTTTTTTTGGGGGGGTGGGGGGAAGACTAAGAAAAAGTATTTAAACTAAAATCAATAATATAATGAATTTGATGATTTTATGGATCTATTTGATATTATGATTCTATACATAGACATAATTTAGAATTTTCTCGAGCCGTACGAGGAGAAAACTTCTTATACGTTTCTAGGGGGGGGGGAGTATTGTTCATCTATCCCAATGAGCCATTTATCGAATCGTTGCAATTGATGTTCGATCCCGACGAGAGGGAAGAGATCTTCGTAAAGTGGGTTTTTATGACCCGATAAAGAATCAAATCTATTTAAATGTTCCTGCTATTCTATATTTCCTTGAAAAAGGTGCTCAACCTACAGGAACTGTTCATGATATTTCAAAAAGGGCGGGGGTTTTTACGGAACTTCGCCCTAATCAACAAATAAAATTCAATTAATGAAATAAAAAAAATGTGGATGATTTGTATATAGCCTTGTATAACCTTTTTGTTTCTTTGCTATTTCCTCTTTTGTTCTATTTATATCATACTAAATTTATTATTGTTACTATAAAAGAGTGTCTTTTATAACGACAAAAATCTATTTATATTTTATTGATATAAATTTTATTGATATATATAAAATAGATAGAAAAAGATTAAGTGAATAAATAAATGAAGTAATCGGGTCTATAAATATAAAATTTTGAGATTACTGTCAATGAGTTAAGGAACAAATAAAAAAACACAAAGGATTTCACTTGCTTATTTTAGTGAATAAACCTCATTTTTTTACTTAATTTTTTTTTTCCACCAATATTGTATCAATGTTGTGTTGTATAGAAATATTATATATAGTGCCAATCCAACACAAGTCCTTAGTTTTTTTTTTTTTTTCTTATTTTTTCTTATAATTCAAATTGTCTAATTGATTGAAATTGGAATTGTTAGTTAGATTTATAAATTGTTTTTTCTTTTGTATTCTTTTCTCAACATTCATATTGACAACAGTGTATCAAATAAATATAATCCGATCGTGGATAAAAGGATCCATTTATATCTCCGTCCCATAGCTTTTATTTCATTCAAATAATGGGTTCTTGTATTTTCTGTGATACAAGAAGTCTTTTTTTGATTAAGATTAAACTCAATAAAATCTATATATACTATAGAATTAATGGATGTATTTTTAAATATTTTACTTTATCCCTATTTTTATCTGAGAATTTTTTCATCGGATCTGCTCATTTTTATTATGTTCAGAATCTAATCAATTAGAATTTAAAAAATTTGTGCTATTTTAATGTTTTGATTGGTTTGGATTGCGTTGTGCAATTCAATCTTTTTTTTTATTGAGATTCCGATTGTATCTACACATTCTAATTATTTTATTTGGGTTGCTAACTCAACGGTAGAGTACTCGGCTTTTAAGTGCGGCTAGCATCTTTTACACATTTGTATGAAGCAAAAGATTCGTCCATACCATCGGTAGAGTTTGTAAGACCACGACTGATCCTGAAAGGAATGAATGGAAAAAGCAGCATGTCGTATCAATGGATAATTCTAAGAATATTTCATTCTTACCGAATAGGTCCAAAACCTTATTAAAATTGTTTGAATTCTTGTCGTGTAATAAAAAAAATGAATTTGGTCGAGTGAATAAATGGGTAGAGCCCTACTACGGTTCCAATTATAGGGAAATAAAAAGTAATGAGCTTCTGTTCTTAATTTTTGAATGATTACCCGATCTAATTAGACGTTAAAAATATATTAGTGCTTAATACGGGAAAAACTTTTCCCATGAGTGGATTATAAATTTCTTATGAGTCCTAATTATTAGCTATTACCCATTATGGGGTATAGATAAATGTGTAGAAGAAGGCAGTATATTGATAAAGATTTTTCAAAATCAAAAGAGCGATTGGATTGAAAAAATAAAGGACTTCTAACCATCTTGTTACCCTAGAATGAACATAAATCAATTAGATGGAAAAAGAGAGGCTAGAGAGTCTGTTGATGAGTCTTACTTGTTCCGAGGTATTTTCTTACTATAATACCTTGTTTTGACTGTATCGTACTATGTATCATTTGATAACCCAATAAATCACCTATTTCTTTTCTTGTTCACATTAAAAATGGAAGAATTTCAAGGATATTTAGAACTAGATAGATATCAGCAACATGACTTCCTATACCCACTTATCTTTCGGGAGTATATTTATGCACTTGCTCATGATCATGGTTTAAATAGATCGATTTTGTTGGATAATGTAGGTTATGACACTAAATATAGTTTACTAATTATAAAACGTTTAATTAGTCGAATGTATCAACAGAATCATTTGATAATTTCCGCTAATGATTCTAACCAAAAAAAAATTTTTGGGTACAACAAAAATTTGTATTCTCAAATGATGTCGGAGGGATTTGCAGTCATTGTGGAAATTCCGTTTTCCCTACGATTAGTATCTTCCTTAGAGGCGACAGAAATCGTAAAATCTTATAATTTACGATCAATTCATTCAATATTTCCTTTTTTAGAGGACAAATTCCCACATTTAAATTATGTATCAGATGTACTAATACCCTACCCCATTCATCTGGAAATCTTGGTCCAAACCCTTCGCTATTGGGTGAAAGATCCCTCTTCTTTACATTTATTACGACTCTTTCTTCACGAGTATTATAATTGGAATAGTCTTATTACTCCAAAAAAAATTATTTTTTCAAAAAGTAATCCACGATTATTCTTGCTCCTATATAATTCTCATGTATGTGAATACGAATCCATTTTACTTTTTCTTCGTAATCAATCTTCTCATTTACGATTAACCTCTTCTGGTATCTTTTTTGAGCGAATACATTTCTATGAAAAAAAAAAATATCCTGTAGAAGAAGTCTTCATTAATGATTTTCCGGCCGCCATCTTATGGTTCTTCAAGGATCCTTTTATGCATTATGTTAGATATCAAGGAAAATCTATTCTGTCTTCGAAGGATACCCCTCTTCTGATGAATAAGTGGAAATATTATCTTGTCAATTTATGGCAATGTCATTCTTATGTGTGGTCTCAACCAGGAAGGATTTATATAAACCAATTATCCAAGCATTCCCTTGATTTTTTGGGTTATTTTTCAAGTATGCGACCAAACCTTTCGGTGGTACGGGGTCAAATGCTAGAAAATTCATTTATAATGGATAATGCTATGAAGAAGCT